GCACTCCTATGAACGTGGAAAATATACCGGATGGGTCGATTCGAATTGAAATTGTCAAGTCATCCATAACTGTTTAGTCAAAACAAGAATTCATTTTGACCAAACCATCTAGTTTCCTTTGTTTATTGCGGGGCATATCTCATTTGAAGATTCATCGACTGACTTGACTGGAATCCTATTTCCAGTCTACTTATTTTTATTTCTTTTTATTTCGATTTTATTTAGTTAGTATAACTCTAATAACTATTACTTTTATACAAATTCTCTTGTTTTCACCTAGGATTCTTGCTAAAGAAACCTAGTTCCAAATAAAAAGAAAATAGAATTCTTATTTTGTGTTTAGAATTTCTAACTTATTATTTTTAAAATTATATATATTATTCTAAATTCTTTAGAGATTTCTATTCTTTTTTAGGAATAGAATCTGGAGTTTGTCGTTTTTTTCTTAGTGATTTAGAATAGAACAAGTATTCAAATGTAAGAGAATGGATAGGTATTTCGATTTCGAATATCTTAGTGTTGGTATATTCCTTTTATTTTATTAGAGGGGTTTCTCTTGATTGAATACAGAAAAAGAAGACCATCCCCTTTGTGCTTCGATAGGTCTAGGTAAGGTATACGAAGAAAAAGCCTATTTGACATTGTTGACAATGAAACTTACCAAAGAGATTCGTTTCTCAACAAACTTTGGCTTGTCCACAAATACAGCAGGTCATTCCCTAGATCTATTTGAATTACTCTTTGAAGTTTTTAACCGGTTTCGTGTCATGATTTTGACTTCCTAAATTCATTAGGATTAGGTATACCAAACAAAACAAAAGGAGTATTACTAACTTAACCCCTTGATTGTGGACAGGAAAATTCATATGGAATTTACCTCCGAAGATTAATGACGAAAGGTTGGTTTGTTTATCCACGATTGGATAAATATCGATTCGATCCCTTTTTCTTTCAGTTTTCTGTTCTGCTTTAAACGATTCCCGTGAGTGAGTTTATAGGAATAATTTGGATTTCGATGAACCAACCCAACCGGTCAGTTACAAGCAACAAACAATAATGAAGAAATTCAAATTATACAATTTTATATTTTGAATTTTCATTTTATAGGGCTCTAGGGCTATACGGACTCGAACCGTAGACCTTCTCGGTAAAACAGATCAAACTTATTATTATCAAAATGATCTGAACTGTTTCAAAGACCCAACATGCATTTTTTTTGCCTTGGGCTCTTTCATTAACTGATAGAAATATCAGCCAGTCTGCCATATTTTTCAAAATAAGATTAAGGAGATGGCTCCATGTGCTCTGATTCATTATTTGGGATTCTGATCCAGGAGCACTACCAAAGTGTTTCAAAGGTGGGGTTATTTTGACGTAGGTCTGCCTCTGGCCTAGATCAACCTAAGTTAAATGAAGTCTCTATCGTTCGGCTTAAAAAATAAAATATGAAACTTCATACACCTTAAAGTTCATAGGACGAAAAGAGATTTTTTGAGGACCTTATACTCATTATGCCTAGCATTGAATGGACTGGTATTGACCTTATCAATATCTCAAATCAATGTATGGGGTCTGTTTGGTACCTAAATGGGCACCAAAATCGGACCGAACCATTTGTCAGGCTACTGTTCCCTCACAGTTATGGAGTAAGACATCGATTTTTCAATAAGATGCATTTTTTTGATTGTATGATGGACCCCCCTGAAAAACATTGGCGCGCGTGTAAACGAGGTGCTCTACCAACTGAGCTATAGCCCTTAGTGCTTGTGATACATATTTTATCATGTAGATAATTTCTTGTCAAGATGAATATTCTATGATCCAACATCCTCAATTTTTGAGTGGTATTGCTTGTATTAGTATTTAGTATTGCTCATAAGTAATATGAGATTTATAATCCATCGATGGCATGGGTTCCATTTGGTTATCTTTGGGATGATAAATGACCTACTTAACTCAGTGGTTAGAGTATTGCTTTCATACGGCGGGAGTCATTGGTTCAAATCCAATAGTAGGTAGAACTTATTAGATACCGGAGTCAATGGTACCTAATAAGTTTTTCGACCCACCCTCTTTTATTTTTATTGATTTTGTATCTTTTTTATTTATTTTATTTTCGTTGTAGCAAAATAGGATTCTGTCGAGTGAATCCAATCAAGCAGAATCCTATCAAATCAAAATAGGCTTAGAAACAGAACTTCTTTTGATTATTCGAACGCACCAACTAGTTAGGAAATCACATTGACAGCCTCTACTCTTGTCCTAGCTCGTCGGAGAGCTAGATTTGCCTCAATTATTTGTCTCTTTCCTTCAGCTTTTCTCAAATTAGCTTCGGCTATTTCAAGAGTTTGCTGAGCTTCTTGTGGATCAATGTCACTACCCTTTTCCGCATCATTTACTAAAACAGTGATCTCATTATTGCCTATTCTAGCAAAACCACCCATCAGAGCCATCGTTAACCATTGGTCGTTAAAGCGTATTCTCAAAATCCCTATATCTA